AACGGAAAGTCAATTCGTGGAATTTTTCACACAAGTATTCAATTAGTTCGGACTTGCTTAGTATTGAATTGGGACCAAGAAAAAAATGGTTCTATAGAAGAAGAAGAAGTTCATGCTTCTCTTGTTGAGGTAAGGGCAAATGATCTGATTCAAAATTTCATAAAAATTGAGTTAGTAAAGTCTAGTCTTTCATATGCCGAAAAAAGGTATGATACGGCGGGTTCGGGATTGATCCCCGATAATGGATTAGATTGCACCAATATCAACCCTTTTTTTTCGAAAGTGAAGATTTCAGTAGTTACTCAGCATCAAGCAACTATTGGTACATTGTTGAATCAAAATAAGGCTTTGATAATTTTGTCATCATTCAATTGTTCTCGAGTTGGCCCATGTCCATTCAATGGTTCGAAATATAACATCACGGCAAAAGAATTGAATCCCATAATTCTAATTAGGGATTTGTTGGGTCCCCTAGGTACTATTGTATCTAAAATAGTGAACTTTTATTCAGCTTACTATTTAATAACTCATAATCAGATCTTGGTAAACAAATATTGGATACTTGATAATTTGAAAGCGACTTTCCAAGTACTTGAAGTACTTAAATACTGTTTAATAGATGAAAATAGAAAGATTTATAATCCCAACCCATGCAATACCATCATTTTGAATCCATCCCATTTGAATTGGTGCTTTTTACATCACAATTATTGTGAAGAAACATCCACAATAATTAGCATTGGACAATTTATTTGTGAAAATCTATGTCTAGTTAAATATGGGACACATATAAAAAAATCTGGTCAAATTTTAATTGTTCATGTTGATTCCTTAGTTATAAGATCAGCTAAGCCGTATTTGGCTACTCCAGGAGCGACTGTTCACGGACATTACGGAGAAACCCTTTCTGAAGGAGATACATTAGTTACATTTATATATGCAAAATCCCGATCTGGTGACATAACGCAGGGACTTCCAAAAGTGGAGCAAATCTTAGAAGTGCGTTCGATTGGTTCAATATCGATGAACCTTGAAAGGAGAGTCGAAGGTTGGAACGAACGTATACCAAGAATTCTTGGAATTCCTTGGGGATTCTTAATTGGAGCTGAGCTAACTATAGCCCAAAGCCATATCTCTTTGGTTAATAAGATCCAAAAGGTTTATCGATCTCAAGGGGTGCAGATTCATAATAGACATCTCGAGATTATTGTACGACAAGTAACATCAAAAGTGTTGGTTTCAGAAGACGGAATGTCTAATGTTTTTTCGCCTGGAGAATTAATCGGATTGCTGCGAGCAGAACGAGCAGGACGTGCTTTAGACGAAGCGATCTGTTATCGGGCAATTTTATTAGGAATAACGAGGGCGTCTCTAAATACTCAAAGCTTCATATCTGAAGCAAGTTTTCAAGAAACTGCTAGAGTTTTAGCAAAAGCTGCTCTACGGGGACGTATTGATTGGTTGAAGGGTCTGAAAGAAAATGTAGTTCTGGGGGGAATTATCCCTATCGGTACCGGATTTAAAAAATTAGTGCACCGTTCAAGGCAAGACAAAAATATTCATTTTGAAATAAAAAAGAAAAATGTATTCAAGTTGGAAATGAGAGATATTTTGTTACACCATCGAGAATTTTTTTGTTCTTGTAGCCCAAAGAATTTCCATGACACATTAGAAAATTCATTTACGCGATTTCATAATTCCTAAGCAAAGATTTTTTCTTTTTCCTTTCTAGTTTTGTTAAGTAAAAAAATGAAGTAAGTAATAAAACAAAATTAATGGTTCGGACTATGTATCAATGGTCAACCTCGTTATAAGGTTCCGTAGGAACAATTAGTTATTTCTAAAAAAAAAGAGAAAGCGCGGGAAAAATGACAAGAAGGTATTGGAACATCCATTTGGAAGAGATGATGGAGTCGGGAGTTCATTTTGATCATGGTACTAAGAAATGGAATCCTAGAATGGCCCCTTACATTTCTGCAAAGCGTAAAGGTATTCATATTACAAATCTTACTAGAACTGCTCGTTTTTTATCAGAAACCTGTGATTTAGTTTTTGATGCAGCAAGTCGAGGAAAACCTTTTTAATGGTTGGTACCAAAAATAAAGCAGCGGATTTAGTAGTTTCAGCTGCAATAAGGGCTCGATGTCATTATGTTAATAAAAAATGGCTCGGTGGTATGTTAACGAATTGGTCCACTACAGAAACAAGACTTCATAAGTTCAGAGACTTAAGAGGAGAACAAAAGATGGGGAAACTCAACCGTCTCCCTAAAAGAGATGCAGCAATGTTGAAGAGAAAATTAGCGACTTTGCAAACATATCTGGGTGGGATCAAATATCTGACTGGGTTGTCCGATATTGTAATCATCGTTGATCAGCAAAAAGAATATACAGCTCTTCGAGAATGTATCATTTTGGGAATTCCAACAATTTGTTTAATCGATACAAATTGTGACCCGTATCTTGCAGATATTTCGATTCCAATCAACGATGACGTTATAGCTTCAATCCGATTGATTCTTAACAAATTAGTATCCGCAATTTGTGAGGGTCATTCTAGCTATATAAGAAGTCATTGATTATGATTATGTTATGATTAAGAATAATAAGATTAGTTAATTATTTTGATTTCTTAGATTGGTTACTATTCTTGTCTTGCATTTTTAAAAAGAGATAAAATGGGGTATTATGTTATGTGATTTCTTGGTATTTTAAATATATGATTAATGATGAAAGTAGATAAGTTGAAAAAGAGATGGTTGAATCAAAATAATTTTTTTTTTTTTAAGTTTGATTTCTGTCAGAGGGCAATATGAATGTTATACCATGTTCCATTAAAACACTCAAAGGATTCTACGATATATCAGGTGTAGAAGTAGGCCAACATTTATATTGGCAAATAGGAGGTTTACAAATTCATGCTCAAGTACTTATCACTTCTTGGGTAGTAATTGCTATCTTATTAGGGTCAGTTATCATAACTGTTCGGAATCCACAAACTATTCCTACCGACGGGCAGAATTTCTTTGAATATGTTCTTGAATTTATTCGAGACTTGAGTAAAACTCAGATTGGAGAAGAATATGGGCCTTGGGTTCCCTTTATTGGAACCATGTTCTTATTTATTTTTGTTTCTAATTGGTCTGGAGCTCTTTTACCTTGGAAAATCATACAGTTACCTCATGGAGAGTTGGCTGCCCCCACGAATGATATAAATACTACTGTTGCTTTAGCTTTACTCACGTCCGTGGCATATTTTTATGCGGGTCTTACCAAAAAAGGATTGGCTTATTTTGGAAAATACATTCAACCAACTCCAATCCTTTTACCAATTAACATCCTAGAAGATTTCACAAAACCTTTATCTCTGAGTTTTCGACTTTTCGGAAATATATTGGCGGATGAATTAGTAGTTGTTGTTCTTGTTTCTTTAGTACCTTCAGTAGTTCCTATCCCTGTCATGTTTCTTGGATTATTTACAAGCGGTATTCAAGCTCTCATTTTTGCAACTTTAGCCGCGGCTTATATAGGGGAATCCATGGAGGGTCATCATTGATTAGTTTTCAAAAGAGTCTTCTTTTTTTAAGCTTACCCCGACTGAGGCAATGGCAATGCATGGTTCAAGAAAATATACTTGGTTCGGTAACATATACATATATAGATAGAAATAAGAAATCCATATGTATATATGACTAGAGTTCTAAGAGGAAAGATAGACGATATTACGAAGGATGGATTAGGGGGATCACACTAGATATATGTCTATATGTAATGTCTATAAGTCCAGCTACAGTTCCTGTATATTTTTCGACGAATTATTCTAGAATCTGATTCCATAAAAAATGCGGGCGGTTTCCGTTATGAAAGAAACAAATGTATATGTGATAGTAGATATATATTAGTTATATAGGGTTTATCCCTATCTATATATTTTTTTTTTTCGAAGTTTTAGTTACTTCGATTCGATATTTTTTAGTGATCAAATAAGTAAGAATTCCTTGGTTGATTGTATCATTAACCATTTTTTTTTGGTGCGAGGAACCTATCATCATGAATCCACTGATTTCTGCCGCTTCCGTTATTGCTGCTGGATTGGCCGTAGGGCTTGCTTCTATTGGACCCGGAGTTGGTCAAGGTACTGCTGCAGGCCAAGCCGTAGAAGGTATTGCGAGACAACCAGAAGCAGAAGGAAAAATAAGAGGCACCTTATTGCTTAGTCTAGCTTTTATGGAAGCTTTAACCATTTATGGGCTCGTTGTGGCATTAGCACTTTTATTTGCAAATCCTTTTGTTTAACTTCATCCTAGAACGAAAATGTAAAAAAGTGCATTACACACTTTTTCTTATTTTATTAATTCGTTGCGGTTTGCTTCTGTGAATTATATCACTACTTTACTCCTACAATTATGTATTTGTTGGAACAATACCCCGGGAAAGACTGATTTGAGGATGACGAATTAGTGGATTTGCTCGCTTTATTCCTTCCCGTCCTTCGGTTAGTACGATGGAATTTTTACTTTCTTTTTAGGAAGTGTTTGAACAGGGGAAATATTTTGCAATTTCTACAAGACCTAGGACCCAACTAAATAAGTATCTTATCGGAAACTTAAAACAAAGAAAAAAATTAAGAAAAAGAAATCGATCAAAAAAGGGCAAGTCAAGTGATACAAAAAGAACTCTGTTCTTTGTTAGTCCTATCTATAAGAGGAGAGCATATGAAAAATGTAACCGATTCTTTCGTTTCCTTAGGCCACTGGCCATCTGCCGGGAGTTTCGGGTTTAATACCGATATTTTAGCAACAAATCTAATAAATCTAAGTGTAGTGCTTGGTGTATTGATTTTTTTTGGAAAGGGAGTGTGTGCGAGTTGTATATTTCAAGAATAGGTTGGACCCAACCGGCTGCACTTTATTTATTTGTGTTATTTATATACATATTTTTTTTTTAGAATAAGATAAATAGGAAAAAAGTGTACAATCTCGACGAATTCCTTCTGAATAA